AATTTCATTTTTGAATGAAGTTACACGACACAGTTCTTATTACTATTACTTTACTCAACTCACGAATTGCACAATGAATCTGTCGATTCGGAATCACAGGATCGATCGATGTCACAGCTGATGAATCAAGAACTTTACAATTGGAACTAAACTAATCCTGGCAATTGGTTTTTTCTTACCGTTACTGTTGTATCTGGGAAAAATTGAAACTTAGGTAAGTGCTTTATCAACATATGTAGCAAAAGAACATATCTAATTTAGCTCTTTCATGCCTACTATAACTAGTTATTTCGGTTTTCTACTGGCTGCTTTAACTATAACCCTAGCTCTATTGATTGGTTTGAATAAAATACGACTTATTTGAAATGAATTGAATGAACAATTCATAAAAATGAATATTTCTCTGAGATTCCAGGTGTTCCATGGTTCCTTTCCACATCAATTGCCAATTCTTGGTTATTGAGATTCACGGATAATTCAGATTAATATTTAGGGATAGATCTTACCCATCTTTTTATTCCCTCAAAAAACCGAAATGATTGAAGTTTTTCTATTTGGAATCGTCTTAGGTCTAATTCCTATTACTTTGGCAGGATTATTCGTAACTGCATATTTACAATACAGACGTGGTGATCAGTTGGATCTTTGATTGAGTAACATTTCTTTTTTTGATTGACCTCCTCCCTGCGGGAAGTAAAATTCAAGTTTCAATTCCACTTTTTTTCTTAAGTTTTTTTATTGTGATTCGACATAACATAAACGGAATCACGCTCTGTAGGATTTGAACCTACGACATCGGGTTTTGGAGACCCGCGTTCTACCGAACTGAACTAAGAGCGCTTTCTTATTACAGGAGATACGACTGTAGTGTAAAGAAAAGGTTTTTTACCCCCAAACATATCTTGCATACGTATAATATGCAAAAATGAAAGATTATGTCCAATTTCGATCGATCTTAATTAATCCCTCGTTACTGCCCATAGGAGAAGTAATAGGTAGGGACGACAGGATTTGAACCCGTGACATTTTGTACCCAAAACAAACGCGCTACCAGGCTGCGCTACATCCCTTTTGAAAGTTCTTGTACAGTGTCATTGTACAAAATCCCTGTCTTGTTTTCCACATTGTTATTTTCCCCTCTATCTATATACAATTTTCTTGTCATTTCTTCTTTTTGGTTTCATATAATAAAAAAATTTTATACATCTGTAACGTATAAAAATGAAAATTTATCTTATCGGCGTATCGTATAAAAAAAAGAATAAAAATTTATCGGAAATGCTCAGGAAGAAGGGGTCATCTTTTTCTTTTTTAGGGACAGGAAAATCTCATCTATTGGTTCATTGTACATATCTATTTTAGTTAGGAATTTCGCGTAAAGAAAAAAATACAAATGATCTTGAACTACAACATCTGACCATACATATATGTATTACAATATTACAATAAAGAAGGAGGATTTTTAATGCGAGATATAAAAACATACCTCTCTGTGGCACCTGTGCTAACTACTCTATGGTTTGGGTCTTTAGCAGGTCTATTGATAGAAATTAATCGTTTATTCCCAGATGCCTTGTCATTCCCTTTTTTTCATTCTAGTTATTAATATGCGAAGAAATGAAGAAAATTAGGGATACAATTCTACGTGACTAAAATTGCGCCCCTTCCCTTTTTTTTTCAGTTCTTTAGGATAAGGATAGGAAGGAAAGAAAAAGAAAAAGTGTATTGAACCTCGACAAAAATCTGGTGAATTTAAGATCGAATTTTGGGGAACAGAAATGGAAATGTGTATCCAGATCTAGGGCAGGATCCACGAAATCATAGCATAGAAAGAAGATATTTAAATGAAATATTGGGATTTAAGATAGGAATAATTGATAGTTAGAAAGAAATTGTATTACTTAATTATTACTCTATTATTAATTATAACTATTACTCTATTAATATTAATTGAATTTAATTGAATTTCAAGTTAGTAACTTCTATTGATTTTCTTATTGATTTTTTTTGTTCTTTTATTCTTCTTCGGTTTTGGTCGAAACGAAAATAGAAGAAGTTAAGTCGATCCAAAAAAAAAAAGGGGGGTTCATGGCCAAGGGTAAAGATGTCAGAGTCAGGGTTATTTTGGAATGTACCAGTTGTGTCCGAACTGGTGCCAATAAAGAATCGCCGGGTATTTCTAGATATATTACTCAAAAGAATCGACGCAATACATCCAGTCGATTAGAATTGAGAAAATTTTGTCGCTATTGTCACAAGCATACGATTCATGGGGAAATAAAGAAATAGATGGAACGTGTGCGTGATCCTTCCAAGGAAGAGGAAGAACTTAACATATATAAACTTAACATATATAATGTACATAATATATACAATACAAATCAAACCCGATTATATTTTCATATGTATATATGATATGCATTATATATGATATGTATAATATATACGATACGAATCAAAGCCTATTTCGGTCAGATCTGAATCTGAAATGAATAAAGAAATATAATTTTAAAGATAAGGAATAAACCATGGATAAATCCAAGCAACCTTTTCGTAAATACAAGCGATCCTTTCGTAGGCGTTTGTCCCCAATTGGATCGGGGGATCGAATCGATTATAGAAACATGAGTTTAATTAGTCGATTTATTAGTGAACAAGGAAAAATATTATCTAGACGGGTGAATAAATTGACCCTGAAACAACAACGATTAATTACTATTGCTATAAAACAAGCTCGTATTTTATCTTTGTTACCTTTTCTTAATAATGAGAAACAATTTGAGAGAGCCGAGTCGATCCCCAGAACTACTGGTCCTAGAACCAAAAATAAATAAACATACTCCTCAATTGACTCAAAACTCCAATCGGAACTCAAGCTCGGATTGATGTTTTGTTCAAAAGGCCTAGAATCCCGATTTTTTCTTGTGTTATAAGAAATAAAAAATGGGGGAAGAAGAAATCTTTTTTTTTATTGAAACATGTTCGTTCATTCCTACTACTTATCTTAATATTTTTATTCTATCTTCCCGGAGTTCATTCTCCGGGGAATTCTGTTTCAATTTCAATCATTTCTGTATTATATTTGAAAATATCATATCCTTTATTTGATAATCTTATTGGAAATCATGTAAAGACAATTCTTATTTGATATAGATATTTGCGCAAGTATTTTACGATTAAGAAGCAATTGCTTCTTGTACAGATTTGGTATTAATCTACTATAATTATAGAATACCTTATTCTCACGAATTACTGCATTTATTCGAGTGATCCACAAACTACGAAAATCCCTCTTTTGCCTGCCTCTATCTCGATGAGAGGAAACCAAAGCTCTCATTTTCTGTTGAATAGTCGTTCGAGTAAGTCTTGAATGAGCCCCAATAAAGGTTGATGCAAATAAACGAATTTTTGTTCGACGTCTCCGAGCTGTATATCCTCGTCTAACTCTGGTCATTGAATCAAATTAAACCTTAATGAATAACTAATTGATTTCTCTTCTTTCAGTCATCCTTTCCCCCCCCCGTCAATTAATAACAAAACGGATTATTCCGATATATGAAAAAAATAGAAATTCCAATGGCTTTTGCTACTATGACCTTCCCAACCACGATTTTTTATTCCTTCCAGGCATTTCGCCTGGAAATAAGAAATTCTAACGATACTAAATAAAAAAAAAATAGTGGGTTCCGTCGTTTCTATGGTTACTTTTTAAACGGTGAGGTCCTCTCTATACACCGGAGCCTCTTCTTTCATTTTATCAAATGTTATTGTTAACTTGTATAGTTCACACTCTTTGGCTCTACCCATCAATTATACAGTAATTGTTCTTTTCACAATAAGAGTTATCCATACAGTGACGGCATTTAATTATGAAAGTTGGCTAGGTAGCTGACCCTGTTAGTCCGTTCTTTCAAGAATAGGGGTATAACCTTTTTGCTTCTTATAATACCATTTCCTCCGCTTAATGGATAACCATTTGCCCCCAATGGGGAATTGCTTTTCATCTCAAATCTAGGTGATTGGATTTGCACCAATGTAAACCATAAATTCCAAACACAATATAGGTATATGATAGATCTTCTCTATCTATCCTATTCATTGGTACTGGTCATTGATACTGGAAAATTCTCTCATTTGTTCGAACTCATGATCTGAACGAATCGCACATACACCCTAGTACATGTTCCTCGACGCTGAGGACATCCTCTAAGAGCGGGAGATTTCGTGACATTTCTTATTGGCTGTCTTGTGTTTCTAATAAGTTGTTTAATAGTTGGCATGTCGTATGTATATATAGAATTCTAGAATGGAATGGATTGGTTTAGATCGATCTTAACCTGATGATTGATATGAATTTTTTCTATTCAATATCAAATCGCAGAAAATTCGAATTATGGTTTGAAATGGATTTACATGGAATCCCCAGTATTTTCATTTTCGACCGCTACAAGATCAACAATGCCATGAGCTTGGGCTTCTGTTGCTGACATAAAAACATCTCTTTCCATGTCTTCGGATACAACCCATAAAGGGTTACCCGTTCTTTGTACATAAACCCTTGTGAGGGTTTCGCGAAGTTTCAGTAGTTCTTCCGCTTCCAGGATAAATTCGCCTGCTTGTGCCTCATAAAAAGAACTAGCAGGTTGGTGAATCATAACCCTGATGATATTGATATAACATCATGAACGGTTCTTCTATCTTGCATGATTGGGCTAAAGTAAAGGATAAAAAAAAAATAAGAAAAAAAAAAAAGAAAAATAGAATTGTACAACCGTACAGGCATCTTTTGTGCATACGGCTCCACAATGGAATTTACTTTTTCTTTTTCTTCTCTTCTATTCTATTGAAGAAAGAAATAGAATCCATCCGATCCAGATCGTTGAATGATCCATTTACCACCCTTCCCTTCGTAGGAGTAAAAAAAAATACTATGATGGTTCTGTTGCTTTATATATTTATTTTATTTTGTCTGTGATTTAGCAATCCCAAAGTTTCTTTCTGATACGATCAAATAAGGAAAAAATGATATTTTTTTTTTTTTCATTTTCGTACTTTTTCTTTCATAAATATCAGAAAGAGAATTCTGGTGTGGAAAAAAAATGGTTTGTGACGCTGAAATGTACCCCCGACACATAAGATCAAATCCGAAATGACCTATGTTTCATACTACTATCTCGACATAAAATCTCATGTTATGAAAAAACAATAATGGTTTGCTCATATCGAACTCGAAGTGCCATGCTATTATTACTTATTATTCATATTTAATATGGCGAAGGCATAGTCTTCCTTTTTTTTTTTCAAATAAAAAAACTCATTGGCGCCAAGCGTGAGGGAATGCTAGACGTTTGGTAATTTCTCCTCCGACCAGAATGAAAGATCCCATTGAAGCGGCTAATCCCATGCATATTGTATGCACATCGGGTGGCACAAATTGCATAGTATCATAAATGGCTATTCCTGGTATTACCCATCCGCCGGGAGAGTTTATAAATAAATAAAGATCCTTAGTATCATCTTCTATACTGAGATATACCATGAGACCAACAAGTTGATTCGAGATCTCGCTATCAATTTCTTGGCCTAAAAAAAGTAATCTTTCTCGATGAAGTCGGTTGATTAGGGCAAAGTTGGTTCCCTTAGTAACCGTACATGCACCTTTGGATGCATACGGTTCAAAAAAAAATTGCGAAAAAAAGAATCAATGTGTCGATTCCAGTTCTATTTCTTTTTTTTTTTTTTTTTCTGTAACAGGTTTTTGTTTTTCTAATGAAGGAAGGGGGTCTTCCTCTTCTATTTTTCAAAAAACATAACATAAGATGAGTTTTTGTTCCCTTACCTATAAAAAAAAAAGAATTGGATTTGAAAAGAACTTATTGAACTAACCTCTCACTGATGTATTGTTTCATCGAGATTCAAATGACGATGTCATTTTCTTGTTCCTGAACGGGCCCTTTCCATTTTTTTTAGGTTCATGTTCTACTCCGGGAAAAGATCTGCCCGAATTCCATTTGTACATATAGGGCAAATGATCTCAGTACCACTTTTTTTGTTACGACTTCTTTTTCAATTTGTTTCATGTCTTCTCCAAACTATTCGATGTATTCACCATACTATTCCATTGGTTGGCAGTTTGAGATCGCTCCTATAGCGATAGTAAGTATAAGAATCGTTTATGATACAAGTGGTAATCGTACATATATTATATATTTGTTACCAATTTGGTATTTTCTGAACGGAGCCTGGAGACTTTATTTTATCAGTCCAGGTCAACCATAAATTCTTCTAATTGATAATATTGATCCCCAATATAAATTGATCTAATTGTACTTCACGCTCCAAATGATTGATAGTTCACTCAATCTCAATACAATATTTCTTGGGCGAAAAAGAGGATATCTCGATCGGGGGAGAGAACGGGTAAATCCCATATGACCCAATATGTCTGACAAGTCGCACTATACGTCAACCCAAACTGCATCTTCCTCTCCAGGACTCCGAAAAGGTACTTTTGGAACACCAATGGGCATTAAATTAAAGAAAAAAAATGAAGTATTATACTTCACTTTAATATGGAAACGTAACAATGGGTTTATTGTCTTCATCCCTTTTTTTTCTGTTTATTCTATTTTCTAGATAGATTGATTGGAAGGTTTATAGAGTAAGATAGAATGAATAAAGAAAAATTTTAACGAACGGAGCATTCGATCGTTCGAATGATAAACAAGTATCTATGCATTCGTTCCCCCAAAATGGGACCAATTCCCCCATTGCGTATTGGTACTTATCGGGTATAGAATAGATCTGCTTCTCTTTGTTCTTATGAACTGAACAGAATTGTTCCGTTATTTTCAATGGAACGGAATAAATATTAACTCTTTCTCATACAGAATCCACTGAAAAGGTTAGGTACTTAGGTACTTAGGTACTTAGGTACTTAGGTACTTAGGTACTTAGGTACATAGTATAGTCCTTTCCAATGCGATAAAATAAGGTGACATAGTGTCTATTTATCTTTGATAAAGGGGTATTTCCATGGGTTTGCCTTGGTATCGTGTTCATACTGTCGTATTGAATGATCCCGGTCGATTGCTTTCTGTCCATATAATGCATACAGCTCTAGTTTCTGGTTGGGCCGGTTCGATGGCTCTATACGAATTAGCGGTTTTTGATCCCTCTGATCCTGTTCTTGATCCAATGTGGAGACAAGGTATGTTCGTTATACCCTTCATGACTCGTTTAGGAATAACCAATTCGTGGGGTGGTTGGAGTATTTCAGGAGGAACTATAACGAATCCGGGTATTTGGAGTTATGAAGGTGTCGCAGGGGCACATATTGTGTTTTCTGGCTTGTGCTTCTTGGCAGCTATCTGGCATTGGGTGTATTGGGATCTAGAAATATTCTGTGATGAGCGTACGGGAAAACCTTCTTTGGATTTGCCCAAGATCTTTGGAATTCATTTATTTCTCTCAGGGGTGGCTTGCTTTGGCTTTGGCGCATTTCATGTAACGGGTTTGTATGGTCCTGGAATATGGGTGTCCGATCCTTATGGACTAACCGGAAAAGTACAATCTGTAAATCCAGCGTGGGGCGCGGAAGGTTTTGATCCTTTTGTTCCGGGAGGAATAGCCTCTCATCATATTGCAGCGGGTACATTGGGCATACTAGCAGGTCTATTCCATCTTAGTGTCCGTCCGCCTCAACGTTTATACAAAGGATTACGTATGGGAAATATTGAAACTGTACTTTCTAGTAGTATCGCTGCTGTTTTTTTTGCAGCTTTCGTAGTTGCTGGAACTATGTGGTATGGTTCAGCAACTACCCCAATCGAATTATTTGGTCCTACTCGTTATCAGTGGGATCAGGGATACTTTCAACAAGAAATATATCGAAGAGTTAGCGCCGGACTAGCCGAAAATCTGAGTTTATCGGAAGCTTGGTCTAAAATTCCCGAAAAATTAGCTTTTTATGATTACATTGGTAATAATCCGGCAAAAGGGGGATTATTCAGAGCAGGCTCAATGGACAACGGGGATGGAATAGCTGTTGGATGGTTAGGACACCCCGTCTTTAGAGATAAAGAAGGGCGCGAGCTTTTTGTACGTCGTATGCCTACTTTTTTTGAAACATTTCCGGTAGTTTTGGTAGATGGAGACGGAATTGTGAGAGCCGATGTTCCTTTTAGAAGGGCAGAATCAAAGTATAGTGTTGAACAAGTAGGTGTAACTGTCGAGTTCTATGGTGGCGAACTCAATGGAGTTAGTTATGGTGATCCTGCTACTGTAAAAAAATACGCTAGACGTGCCCAATTAGGTGAAATTTTTGAATTAGATCGGGCTACTTTGAAATCCGATGGTGTTTTTCGTAGCAGTCCAAGGGGTTGGTTCACTTTTGGGCATGCTACGTTTGCTTTGCTCTTCTTTTTTGGACACATTTGGCATGGTGCTAGAACCTTGTTCAGAGATGTTTTTGCCGGTATTGATCCAGATTTGGATGCTCAAGTGGAATTTGGAGCATTTCAAAAACTTGGGGATCCAACTACAAGGAGACAAGTAGTCTGATACAACATTGCTCTGGTATCTTTCGCCTCTATTTTTTTTTTTTTTTTGATTTGACATTTTGACATAAGGTACCGGAGAAATCTTGATTTGAATCACCATTTATTCTTTGACTCTTTCCTTTTCTTTATATGGTAAATAATCCCAAATGAATAGGTGTGGAAGCTATAATTGTAATTGTAAACCACGATCGAATCTATGGAAGCATTGGTTTATACATTCCTTTTAGTCTCGACTTTAGGGATAATTTTTTTCGCTATCTTTTTTCGAGAACCGCCTAAGGTTCCGACTAAAACTAAAAAAATGAAATAATTTTTCATTATCTTAATTGAAGTAATGAGCCTCCCATATTGGGAGACTCATTACTTCAACTAGTCCCCGTGTTCTTCGAATGGATCTCTTAGTTGTTGAGAGGGTTGCCCAAAAGCGGTATATAAGGCGTACCCAGTAAAGCTTACAAGTAAACCAGATATGGAGATGGCGACTAGGGTTGCTGTTTCCATTTTTAGATAATTTCAAGATCACAATGGATCTACGATAAGATCGTTTATTTACAACTACAACGGAATGTTATACAAAGTCAACAGATCTCAACCAATGAATAGTATTTTATGGCTACACAAACCGTTGAGGGTAGTTCTAGATCTGGGCTAAGACGAACTACTGTAGGGAATTTATTGAAACCATTGAATTCGGAATATGGTAAAGTAGCACCGGGCTGGGGGACTACACCACTTATGGGAGTCGCAATGGCTCTATTTGCGATATTCCTATCTATTATTTTGGAAATTTATAATTCTTCCGTTTTACTGGATGGAATTTCAATGAGTTAGGTTCATAAGAACTAGAAAGTCCTAGTTTTTCAATCAAAAAAATTACTTTACTTAAGACAGACTCCAATTTCTAGACCATTTTGGTAGTTCGACCGTGGGATTTATTTGTTTCGGTATTTCCGGAATATGAGTGTGTGACTTGTTATAATTGATCCTATTGATAATACAGAAAATGGGCCTGTCATCTCTATCAAGATGATTCTACCTCGTCGGATATTTATTCTAGTATCTGGAGCACGGAATATATAGAATAGATCAAGAAAAGAAATATTTGAACTATGATTCATACCTACTATTTACTATTCAGACCTCGCAACCGGGCTCAAAAAAAATTCAAATAGGTATTTCCTAAATCAAACTATTTTTCTTCTTTCAGTTTGAACAAAGGACAAATGTTTCTCTAGATTTTGTTGAGTCATTACATCCATTCTATTGAATAAGTGATCATCAAACGGTTCTTACTCAGAAAACCTTTGAGTTTAGCTTGAGTCTTTGCTTGATTAAATCATCGTGGTTCTAGTATGAATCTGAGGTTTCAATTGATTCATAGGGTCTCAACAAGGGAATTCCTATCAATAGCAAAACTATTGTTAATTTGCATTACGCAC